GTCACATTGCGCAACACAAGTGCAACAATGTATAGCGGATATTTTCCACACGCAAAAAGGTAAAAATGTGCATTCGGCCCTCGTTTTTGGGGTTTTTCGAGAAAAGTCATTATGCATATTAGGGGGGANGGGGGGTTTTTCCAAAAAAAACTAATTAACAATCAGTCGTCTTTCTCTTCGGAACCCAAGGGGCACCTCTCAAAAAATAGTGAAAAGTCTAATATCTATGCTCGTATAGTGAAGTATGTGTCAAAGAATTGTATGCGAAACTCCATTAATTAATTATCGATTACCAAAATCTCTGAGGGTTAATGACGTATCTTTCTTAAGCAGAAGTAACACTAATCACGAAATAAAATAGTGTCTTTCATAATTCATACCTTCAATCCACTTGACAATATGGTCAACTTAATGACCAGAGTCCGAGGATTTCATTTATTTAATATCTCAATTTAGGTCTAGATGAGTTCAGATTTGTATTAGTGTTTTTATCCCAGCCCTTGGGCATAGTTACTGCTTCATCCCGNAAAAAAAAAGCTGGGAGATTGATAAATCTTGAGACGGTTAAGAGTAGAATGCCATTAAAGGGAACTAGCGGTCTGGATGGCTGACGCGTACAGAACTGTGTGTATCTTAAGGTAGCCAAATGCCGGCATTTGATCTATTATTAGGGATTAATCAATTATGTACCACAAACCGTACACTATATACCTTACAAGGGATTATTGCGGGTTTCTAGTTTTCCCGAATTGAATAATTGATTTTCATAAAATAGGGGTTAAAGGTATTATGAAATGGATATATTGATTATAGATTAATGTGGGTTATGAATTTTTATGAAATGAATTTGTTGATTATTAAGTAAGTGTGGGTTAATCATAGTATGTAATGAAGGTGAGGATTATAGGTTAATGAGTATTATACATAGTATATGTGATGAAGATGGGGTTAATCATACATGTTGATTATCAGGTGAAGTTGTATGTGGCATATTAGGATATGTGGGCTATATCATTAATATGTACAACTGACTTACTTCAAAAAAATCACGCTTTTTGCGTGATCTTTAGACATTCAGGGGGCAGTTTAGGCAGAATCTTGGCTTTGGGAGCCAAGGGCAGGAGTTTAACTCTCTTTCCTCTGATGTGCTTCGGGGAGGGATTTCACCCCCGGTCTTCGACTTACAAGGCCGACGCTTTTAAATTTAAGCTACCAAAACATTAATTTAGGCTGAGCATTTTGTTTTCATACCAGCTGGTTAATGGGATAATAATAAGGAATAATGAGAAGTAGGTAACGGAGGCAATTTGGCCGATGATAATGAATGGTTGTTCAACTGGCTGTCCTCCAATTCATGTTAGGATAATTGCGTTGGCTACTAGTAGTCAGAAAAGGATTTGGGCTGGGGGTCGGAAGGTATTGCTTCGTTGTTTTGAGGTGTGAAGCATTGGAACCAATATGAGGATAAAGATTGAGAATAGGAGGGCTAGAACCCCCCCCAGTTTATTTGGGATAGAGCGTAGGATGGCGTAGGCAAATAGGAAATATCATTCAGGCTTAATGTGGGGCGGGGTAACAAGTGGATTAGCAGGAATGAAGTTTTCGGCATCGCCTAGTAGGTTAGGTAAGAATAGGGCTAGTAGGGCTAGTAGAGTAATTATGATAAAGAACCCAACTATATCTTTGTATGAGAAGTAGGGGTGGAATGAAATCTTGTCTATGTCAGAATTAAGGCCTATTGGGTTGTTGGAGCCAGTTTCGTGTAGAAATAATAGGTGAATGAGAGTTAGCCCAATGATTAGGAATGGGAGGATGAAATGGAATGCGAAGAAACGTGTAAGGGTGGCGCTATCAATTGAGAAGCCTCCTCAAATTCATTGGACTAGTGTGCCTCCAACATACGGGAAGGCGGAAAGAAGATTAGTAATAACTGTGGCCCCTCAGAAAGATATTTGTCCTCATGGTAGGACATAACCCACGAAGGCTGTTGCTATTAGTAGGAATAATAGAATAACCCCAACATTTCATGTCTCTTTGAAGAGGTAGGAGCCATAATAAAGTCCTCGGGCGATATGTAAATAAATACAGATAAAGAATAATGAGGCCCCGTTGGCATGAATATTGCGAATTAATCAGCCGTAATTTACGTCACGGCAAATATGGACTACTGAGGAGAAGGCCGTGGAAATGTCTGCGGTGTAGTGTATGGCCAGGAATAGGCCTGTAAGGATTTGGATAATTAGGCAAAGTCCTAAGAGTGATCCAAAGTTTCATCAAATTGAAAAGTTAGACGGTGAGGGTAGATCAATTAAAGCGTCATTAACAATTTTAATAAGTGGGTGGGTTTTTCGGGTGTTAGTGGTCATTATAATTCTTATAGTTGAATAAACAACGATAGTTTTTCAAGTTATTGGTCTTGGTTAAAGTCCAGGTAAGAGTAATGGTTTATTTTATATTTGTAATGTTAGTAGGGCTTGTTCTTGGATTAATAGCAGTGGCGTCAAATCCTTCCCCTTATTTTGCAGCGCTTGGTTTAGTAATAGCTGCTGGGGTTGGGTGTGGCTTATTAGTTGGGCATGGTGGGTCTTTTTTATCTTTAGTACTATTTTTGATTTATTTAGGGGGAATGTTGGTTGTGTTTGCTTATACGGCAGCGCTTGCTGCTGAGCCATATCCTGAGACGTGGGCTGATTGATCTGTGTTATTATATATTAGTGTTTATTTACTAGGTCTTTTTTTTGTAGGACAGTATTTTTTTACTGAATGGTGAGGACTGGGTTGAGCGGGGGTTGAGGAGATGAGTAATTTAGAAATGGTTCGAGGGGATTTTGGTGGTGTAGCTTTATTGTACTCTAATGGGGGGATTATGTTAGTGTTGGGGGGGTGGGTGTTACTTTTAACGTTATTTGTGATTTTAGAATTAACTCGGGGTCTATCGTATGGTACTTTACGTGTGGTTTAGGCTGTAATAACTAAGACGGTTAAAGTTAGTGTTAGGAAAAGTAGTATTAAGTAGGTTTTGATCAGTCCTTGTTGGGGTTGCGTAGATAATTTAATTAGAGGTGTTTGTTGGATAAGAGTACTTTTTGGGCCAATTTTTTCGTTTCAGGTTAGGTCAATAAGGTGTGTTGAGACGTATTGGGCCCATTTTAAGTTGATCTTTGGTATTAATCGGTGAATAATTGGGGGAAAATATCCTAATATATTGGAGAAATGGTGGGTTAGTAGGGTCGGGGTAGTTTTGAGTTGAGTGCTGGTTAAGTTGGCTAGTTCTAGCGCTACTAGCAGGCCAATAATAGTTACTAGGAGGGCGGATAATTTTAGTAATGGAGTTATGGTCATAATTTGGGTTTTTGTTGGTGGGAGGTTAAGTGTAATGATTAAGCCAGCGAGGATACTTCCGTATGCGAGTCGTTTGATTGGGTTGATAACTAGAATATTATTTTCATTGATGGGGGAGAGGGGGGAAAATCGTGGATATTTTATTAAGGCAAAGAAGACAAGGCGCAGGCTGTAAATGGCGGTGAAGGAAGTTGCAATAAGAGTTAAAATTAGGGCTCAGGCGTTCAAATGGGAAGTGTTTAAAGATTCAATGATTGCGTCTTTTGAAAAAAACCCTGATAGGAAGGGCATTCCTGTAAGGGCGAGGCTACCAATGGTTAAGGATGATGAGGTTAATGGTAGAAGTTTTTGTAGTCCTCCTATCTTTCGAATATCTTGTTCATCATTTAAATTATGAATAATTGAGCCTGAACAGAGGAAAAGTATTGCTTTAAAGAAAGCGTGTGTGCAAATATGAAGAAACGCTAATTGGGGTTGATTTAGTCCAATTGTAACTATTATTAACCCGAGTTGGCTTGATGTTGAAAAGGCAATGATTTTTTTAATATCATTTTGAGTTAATGCGCATGCGGCAGTAAATAGAGTAGTCAGGGCTCCTAAGCATAGGCATGTTGTTAAGATTAGTTGGTTATCTTGCATTAGTGGGTGTAGGCGAATTAATAGGAAGATACCAGCAACAACTATAGTACTAGAGTGGAGTAGGGCAGAGACTGGCGTGGGTCCTTCCATGGCTGCAGGCAGCCATGGGTGGAGTCCAAACTGTGCAGATTTTCCTGCTGCAGCTAGGACTAAACCAAGAAGAGGTAAAGTTAAGTCTTTCTCTTTGGAAAGAATAAATAGTTGTTGGATTTCTCATGAGTTTAGGTTTATAGCTAATCAAGCTATACTTAAGATAAGACCGATGTCTCCTACGCGGTTATAAATCACGGCCTGTAGGGCCGCAGTATTTGCGTCCGTTCGACTATACCATCAACCGATAAGGAGGAAAGATATGATTCCAACTCCCTCCCAACCAATGAATAATTGGAATATGTTGTTGGCTGTGACTAAGATGATTATGGAAATTAGGAATAGGAGTAAATATTTAAAGAAGCGGTTGATGTTTGGGTCTGAGTGCATATATCAGAGGGCAAATTCGAGGATAGATCAGGTTACGTATAGGGCAATCGGGGTGAAGATAATTGAGTATATATCAAATTTAAAACTTATGTTAATGTCAAATGGTCCAATATTAATTCAGTTTCAATTGGTTGTGATTGATTCTAAGCCCTGGTCCAGGTAAATAAATAATGGTATAAGGCTAACGAAGAAGGAAATTTTTACAGCAGTTTTAACATGTGAAGATGCTCAATTGAGGTTAAGTTCTTTAGGAGATAGTGATGAAATAAGGGGATATAACAGGATAATGAAGATAAGGAGGAAGGCTGAGTTAAAGATAATTATATTCATAGCTCTTGCTTGGAGTTGCACCAAGAGTTTTTGGTTCCTAAGACCAATAGATAACTATTATCTTTCAAGGGCCAAGTGAGCCATGGATTTGAACCATGAATAAAAGAATTAGCAGTTCTTTGTGTCCCAGACCCCTCTTGGTTATTAAAAAGATTTTAACTTTTGTTTTTAGAATCACAATCTAATGTTTTTGTTAAACTATAATAACAGAAGGTTCAACCTCAAATAAGTTCTGGTTTGAAGATTAATAATAATATAGGGATAAGATGGAGATTGAGGAGAAGGTGTTCTCGAGTATGTGATGGGTTTAAGGATAGTAAATGTTGTGATGCAAGGCCTCGTTGAGTTATTAAAAATATGTATAGGGAATATGCGGCTGTAATTAAAACCCCCAGTCCGGTTAATAAGATAGTTCAATTAGATCAGTTAAATAGTGAGGAAATGATAAGGAGTTCTCCTATTAAATTAGGGGTGGGCGGAAGAGCGAGGTTAGCTAGGTTAGTAATAAATCATCAGGTTGCCATAAGTGGAAGTATAACTTGAATGCCTCGAGCGAGGAGAAGGGTGCGGCTATGGGTGCGTTCGTAGTTAGTATTTGCTAGGCAGAAGAGGGTTGATGAAATTAATCCGTGTGCGATTATTAATGTAATTGCCCCTGCAAAGCTTCATGGTGTTTGGATTATGATTGCTCCGGCAACTAAACCTATATGGCTTACGGATGAATAAGCAATTAGGGATTTAAGGTCGGTTTGCCGGAGGCAAATCGAACTGGTTATAATTACGCCTCAGATGGCTAGAATTAAGAATGGGTACGCTATTTCTTTGGTTAAAGGATTAAGTATAACAATAATTCGTATTAACCCATAACCTCCTAATTTAAGTAGTACTGCAGCTAAAATTATTGACCCTGCAATAGGGGCTTCAACGTGGGCTTTGGGTAGTCAAAGATGTACTCCATAGAGAGGTATTTTTACTAGGAAGGCAATAAGGCAGGCTATTCACCATAACTTATCAGCTCATGTGGATAGGCTAAGTGGTTCAGGATATTGAATAATAATTATAGATAGAGAGCCCAGGTCATTTTGTATAAGTAAAAGGGCGATAAGTAGGGGTAGTGAGCCGATTAGGGTATAAAATAAAAAATAGGTTCCTGCGTTTAAGCGTTCAGTTTGATTTCCTCATCGGGTGATAATAATAAGGGTTGGGATTAATGTAGCTTCAAATATAATATAAAATATAATTAATTCTGTTGCACTAAATGCTAAGATGAGGAAAGTTTGTAGGGAGATTAGTAGTGTAATATAAATTCGTTGGCGAATAATAGGTTCAGTGGAAATGTGGTTTTGACTTGCTAAAATCATTAATGGGAGGAGCCAGCAGGTGAGGATAAGTAAAGGGGCTGAGAGAGGATCAATACCTAGGTATTGGTTAGAGAAATCTCATCCAATATCCGTATTTCATTTAAATCACAGCATACTGAGTAATGCGATTAAAAGACTATGGGCAGTTGTAATAGGTCATAATCATTTTTTTGATGAGAGTCATGTAATGAGAAATAATATAATTGTTGGAATTAAGATTTTTAGCATTGTAGTAAATTTAAGTTTTGAAGGCGGTCTGAGCCGTGGGTTCGAGTGGCTGCTACTAGAAGGGCAAGGCCTGCGCCTGCTTCACAAGCAGAAAAAGTTAAAAGGATTATTGGGGTAATTGAGCATGAAGTGGAGTTTAGTGTTATTGATCAAAGGGCTAGGGCAATAAATAAGGATAGTATTATTCCTTCTAAACAGAGTAAGGCGGATAAAAGGTGTGATCGGTTGAATGCGAGGCCTATTAAGCCTAAGATAAATGCGGAGCTAAAACTAAAATAGATAGGGGACATAAGGTATTTATGGATTTTCACCATAATTTACTAAGCCGAAATTAGTGGTCTTGTTTTGGACTAAACACCTTGTTTACTCTGCTCATTCAAGACCGCCTTGAAGTCATTCATAAATAAGACCCAAGGTTAATAAAATAATAATACTTGTTGCTCACAATAATGAGGTGAGAGGGGTTAGTAGTTGATCTCCTCATGGAAGGGGTAGGAGGAGGGCAATTTCTAGGTCAAATAATAGGAATAAAATCGCCACAAGGAAGAAGCGCAGTGAGAATGGGAGGCGTGCACTTCCTAATGGGTCAAATCCACATTCATATGGAGATAATTTTTCGTTATCTGGATTTAATGAAGGAAGTCAAAATGCTACGAAAACAAGGATTAGGGAAATGAGGGCTGTCGCTGCGACAGACGATATGATGAGGTTCATTACTCCTCCTTGGATTTTAACCAAGATTAAATAATTGGAAATCACTTGTACTAATTTATACTAGAAAAGTAATTATGAGCCTCATCAATAGATGGAAACATAAAGGAATAATCATACTACATCTACAAAATGTCAGTATCATGCAGCGGCTTCGAAGCCAAAATGATGTTCTGATGTAAAATGATATTGGATTTGTCGTAATAGACAAATTATTAAAAATGTTGAACCAATAATAACATGGAGGCCGTGGAAGCCGGTAGCAACAAAAAATGTTGATCCATAGACACCATCGGCGATGGTGAATGGGGCTTCGTAATATTCTATGGCCTGGAGGGCTGTAAAATAAAACCCCAGTACTACGGTTAAAGCTAGGGCTTGAATTGCTTCTTTTCGGTTACCTTCTATTAAGCTATGGTGGGTCCAGGTTACTGTGACTCCAGATGCTAGAAGGACTGCGGTGTTTAAAAGTGGAACTTCAAAGGGGTCTAATGGATAAATTCCTGTTGGCGGTCAACACCCACCCAATTCTGGTGTGGGGGCAAGGCTTGAGTGGTAGAAGGCCCAGAAAAAGCCGAGGAAGAAGAAAACTTCTGATGTGATGAATAAAATCATTCCGTAGCGTAGGCCTTTTTGTACTGGTGGGGTGTGGTGGCCTTGAAATGTCCCTTCTCGGATAACATCTCGTCATCATTGAACTATGGTTAGAGATAGGAGAATTAAACCTAAATAAAGGAGGTAAGCAGAGTGAAAATGGAATCAGACGGCTAAGCCTGATGTTATTAGTAAAGCAGCGACAGCTCCTGTCAGCGGCCATGGGCTGGGGTCAACTATGTGGTATGCGTGTGCTTGGTGAGCCATTAAACGTTTTCTTGTAAGTAGAGGCTTAATAAAAGAACAAATACGTATGCTTGAATTATGGCTACGGCAACTTCTAAGAGTGTTAATAGAAATAAGACTAGGGAGGTTAGTAGGGCTACGGCGGGCATAATAGTAATTAATACAAAGGCTGCGGTGGCGATTAGTTGTATGAGAAGGTGGCCGGCTGTAAGATTGGCAGTTAGTCGAACACCTAATGCTAAAGGTCGAATAAAGAGGCTGATAGTTTCGATAATAATTAAAATTGGGATTAATAGGGTTGGAGTGCCTACTGGTAGTAGGTGCCCAAGAGCAATGGTGGGTTGATTGAGTACCCCAATTAAAACAGTTGTTAGTCAAAGGGGGATGGCAAATGCTATGTTTAGGGATAATTGGGTTGTAGGTGTAAAAGTATATGGTAGTAAACCAAGAAGGTTAATAGTAATTAAAAATAATATTAGGGCTGTTAAAATAGTGGCTCATTTATGTCCTCCAAGGTTTATAGGTTGTATTAATTGGTATGTAAATCGGTTAATAAATCAGGATTGGAGGGTTGTAAGACGATTATTAAGTCAGCGGTTTGTTGGAGTTGGGAAGATTAATCATGGGATTATAATTGCTAGGGCAATTAATGGGATTCCAAGGAGTGAGGGGCTTAAGAATTGGTCAAAAAAACTTAGGTTCATGGTCAATTTCAGGGCTCAGTTTTGGGTTTTTCAGCACTTTTTGTTGTAGGTTCATTATTGAATAGGTGTGTTATTACTTTTTTTGGTAAAATTGCTAGGAAGAAAATTCATGAAAATATGAGAATGGCAAATCAAGGGTGTGGGTTTAATTGAGGCATATCACTAAGGGTGGTAGGGAGTCACCAATTTTTAGCTTAAAAGGCTAATGCTAAACCCATTGTAGCTTCTTAGTGAGGCTTCTTCTAACATTAATGAAGATCAGGACTCAAAGTGTTCTAGTGGTACTGCCTCTACTACGATAGGCATAAAGCTATGGTTAGCACCACAAATCTCTGAACATTGACCATAATAAACACCTGGTCGGGAAATAATAAAGGCGGTTTGATTCAGCCGTCCTGGGACTGCGTCTATTTTTACTCCCAAAGCTGGGACAGTTCATGAGTGTAAGACGTCTTCTGCGGACACTAGAACACGAATGGGGGATTCTATAGGTACAATTATTCGGTGGTCGGTTTCTAACAAGCGGAATTGTCCTGGGGTTAAATCTTGTGTTTGGATTATATAAGAGTCAAAGCCCAAGTCTTCATAATCTGTATATTCATAACTTCAATACCATTGATGGCCTATAGCTTTAATAGTAAGATGGGGGTCGTTGATTTCATCTATTAGGTATAAAATTCGTAAAGATGGGAGGGCAATTATAATAAGAATTACAGCAGGGAGAATAGTTCATACGATTTCAATCTCTTGAGAATCTAAGATGTATTTGTTTGTAAGTTTGGTGGATACTGTTGCTACAATGATATAAAGAACTAAAGTGCTAATTAAAAATACGATTATTAATGTGTGGTCGTGAAAATGGAGAAGTTCTTCCATAACTGGGGAGGCTGCATCTTGAAATCCTAATTGTGAGGGGTGTGCCATAAGTTAGGACTCGTAAGACTTGAACTTACAATTTTGCCTTGACAAGGCAGTGTAATACATTTTACTAGAATCTTACAAAGAAAGTGACAGAGTGGTGATGTGATTGACTTGAAATCAATATACGGGGGTTCAATTCCTTCCTTCCTTGTTAAAAATAAGTTCGTTGGGTTTGAACAAATGCTGGCTCTTCATAGGTGTGGTGGGGTGGGGGGCAGCCATGAAGTCATTCTACATTTGTATGTGGTATTTCAACAGATAAGACTTCTCGTTTGGCGGCGAATGCTTCTCAAATAATAAATAAGAACATGATTACAGCAACTAGGGAAATTAATGAGCCAATTGAGGAGACTGTATTTCAAAGAGCATATGCGTCTGGGTAGTCAGAATAGCGTCGTGGTATCCCAGCTAGTCCAAGAAAATGTTGAGGGAAGAAGGTTAGGTTAACTCCGGCAAATATTACCATAAATTGGGTTTTTGTTCAAGTTGAATTAAGAGTATACCCTGAAAATAATGGGAATCAGTGGATAAAACCGGCCATAATTGCAAAGACTGCCCCTATTGATAGCACATAGTGAAAGTGGGCTACTACATAATAAGTGTCGTGAAGGACAATATCTAAAGAAGAGTTAGCTAAAACAATTCCTGTAAGGCCCCCCACTGTAAATAAGAAAATGAACCCTAGAGCTCAAAGGAGCGGGGTTTCTCATTTAATGGAGCCCCCATGAAGGGTTGCTAATCAGCTAAAGACTTTTACACCTGTGGGGATGGCAATAATTATTGTTGCTGAGGTAAAATAAGCTCGGGTATCAACGTCTATTCCTACTGTGAATATATGGTGGGCTCATACAATAAAGCCGAGTAAACCAATTGCTATTATTGCTCAGACTATTCCTATATAGCCAAAAGGTTCTTTTTTACCTGAATAATAAGCTACGATATGTGAAATTATTCCAAACCCTGGTAAGATTAAAATGTAAACTTCTGGGTGGCCAAAAAATCAGAATAGGTGTTGATAGAGAATTGGGTCTCCTCCTCCAGCAGGGTCAAAAAATGTTGTGTTTAAATTACGGTCGGTTAATAGTATTGTGATTGCAGCTGCAAGAACAGGAAGGGAAAGGAGTAGGAGGACTGTAGTTACAAGGATGGATCAAACAAATAGTGGTGTTTGATATTGAGAAATGGCAGGTGGTTTTATATTAATAATAGTTGTGATGAAGTTAACAGAGGCTAAAATTGATGAAATACCAGCCAAGTGGAGTGAGAAGATGGCTAAGTCTACGGATGCGCCTGCGTGGGCTATATTACCTGCAAGGGGGGGATAGACCGTTCAGCCGGTTCCGGCTCCTGCTTCAACCCCGGCAGAGGCTAAAAGTAGTAGGAGAGAGGGGGGGAGTAATCAAAAGCTTATGTTATTTATTCGCGGGAAAGCTATGTCGGGTGCGCCAATTATTAAAGGGACTAATCAATTTCCGAACCCGCCAATTATTACAGGCATTACTATAAAAAAGATTATTACGAAAGCGTGAGCAGTAACAATAACATTGTAGATTTGATCATCTCCTAGAAGTGTTCCTGGTTGGCTTAATTCTGTTCGAATAAGTAAACTCAGGGCTGTGCCTACTATCCCTGCTCAGGCACCAAAGATTAAATATAGGGTGCCGATGTCTTTGTGATTTGTAGAAAAAAATCAACGGTTAATTGCCACAGGTAAGGTGACTGAGAATTAAGTGGCGGATTGTAATCCCGTGAACAGAGGTTAAACCCCTCTTCTTACCAAAGTTCCGCAGTAGATTTATACGTTGGATTGCAAATCCAAAACCGGAGGTTGACTCCTCCCGGGGCTTTCCTCCCGCCTCCCCGTATTACGGCGGGAGGAAGCCGTAGATAAAAGTTCGCTGGTTTGGACGCTTAGCTGTTAACTAAGATTTTTGTAGGATCAAGGCCTATTTATCTAGAAGGTTTTAGCTTAATAAAAGCATCTGGGTTGCATTCAGAAGATGTGAGATAAAATCTTGCAAGTCTTAACAGAAATTAGGGGATTTTCACTCCTGCTGAAAGCTTTGAAGGCTTTTGGTCTATTTAGCCTAAATTTCTTAAAGTGTTAATATAAGAATGGCAGGTGTTAGTGGTAAGAGTAGAATAGAGAGGGAGGAGGCTGTCATTAGGGTTATGTTTGGTAGGAGGGATTTTGTTCGTCAGGAGGTTGATAGATAGATAGAGTTTGGGGATATGGTTAGGGTTGTAGAGTAGCATAGACGAAGGTAGAAGAATAAGCTAAGGAGGGCTGCGAGGGCTATAATGGTGGCTGGAATAGCCAGGTTTTGTTTGGTTAGTTCTTGTAAAATCAATCATTTTGGTATAAACCCTGAGAGTGGTGGTAGGCCACCAAGAGAGAGTAGGGTTATTAAGGTAATTACAGTTAGAAGGGGTGATTTGACTGTTGAGATGGCGATAGAATTAATTTTAGTGGAGTCGAAGAGTTTAAAGAGGAGAAAGGTTGTGAGGGTTATAATAATATATAAGGAGAGGTTGAGTTTGGTAAGGTTAGGGGAGTAATGTAGGATTGTAATTATTCATCCAAGGTGGGCGATTGATGAGTAAGCTAGGATTTTTCGTAGTTGAGTCTGGTTTAGGCCGCCTCAGCCCCCAACGATAGTTGAAGAAATGCCTAAGAATAGTAGTAAATTTGAATTAAGCAAGTGATGAAGTTGAAGGAGAATGGCAAAGGGAGCAAGTTTTTGTCAGGTGGCTAGAATTAAACCTGTGGTAAGGTCTAATCCTTGAAGTACTTCAGGTAGTCAAAAATGTATTGGTGCGAGGCCAATTTTTAAGGCTAATGCGATAGTTGCAAGTGTGGCGGATGTTGGGTTAAGTATTTCAAGTAAACTTCATTCGCCTGATGTTCAGGCGTTTGAAATACTAGCAAATAAAAGTAGAGCAGAGGCGGTTGCTTGTGTTAGGAAATATTTTGTGGTTGCTTCTACTGCTCGGGGGTGGTGTTGGCGAATTATTAAAGGGATAATGGCCAAGGTATTAATTTCAAGACCTATTCACACCAGGAGTCAATGGGATCCAATAAATGTTATTATGGTTCCCAGGCCTAGGCTTGAGATAATAATGGTTAATACTATAGGGTTCATTAGTAGAGGAAGGATTTTAACCGACGTGGTTGGGGTATGGGCCCAAAAGCTTAATTAGCTGACTTTACTTAGGAAATAGTATAATTGGAAGTACCAAGAGTTTTGATCTCTTGGGTGTAGGTTCAAGTCCTATTTTTCTAATAGGAAGTGGAGAGATTTTAACTTTCATTATCCACTCTATCAAAGTGGTCCTTTAGTTCAGGCACACTTCCATTTAAGTTAGTGGAGGAAGGCTTGCTATAGCGAGTGGGAGGGCGGCGTGTCATAGGATAATGGCTAGGGTTAGTGGTAAAAAGTTTTTTCATACCAAGTGTATAAGTTGGTCATAACGGAATCGTGGGTAGGATGCGCGAATTCATAGAAAAATTATGGTGAGTAGTGTTGCTTTTATTATTAAATAAAATGTGGAAATTTGTGGCATTGTAGGGTCATAGGAGGAGCCCATAAATAAAATTACGGAAAGAGTATTTATTATTAAAATATTTGTATATTCGGCTAGGAAAAATAAGGCAAATGACCCGGCTGCATATTCAACATTAAACCCTGAGACTAATTCTGATTCTCCTTCGGTTAAATCAAACGGTGCTCGGTTGGTCTCTGCTAAAGTTGAGATATACCATATTATGGCTAATGGTCAGCCTGGAATTAATAGTCAGATTGTTTCTTGGGTTAGGTTAAAGGTGTGAAGTGTAAATCCTCCTGCGAAGATAATTATAGATAATAAGATGAGGCCTAAACTAACCTCGTAGGAGATAGTTTGTGCTACAGCTCGTAGGGCCCCTATAAGGGCGTATTTTGAATTTGATGCTCATCCTGAGCCTAGAATTGTATATACGGTTAAACTTGAGACTGCCAAAATAAATAAGAGGCCTAGGTTGAGGTTAATGATTGAATGGGGTAAGGGGAGGGGTATTCATATAAGGAGGGCTAGGGTTAATGCGAGGGTGGGGGTGGCTAAAAATAAAAATGGGGAGGACGTAGATGGCCGGATGGGTTCTTTAATAAAGAGTTTAATGCCGTCTGCGATGGGTTGAAGGAGCCCATAGGGTCCTACAATGTTAGGACCTTTACGGAATTGTATGTAGCCCAGAATTTTTCGTTCAACTAAGGTTAAAAAAGCTGTAGCTAAAAGAATAGGGACAATGTAGGCAAGTGGGTTAATAAGGTAGAGTAAAATGTGTTGTAGCATAATTAAGGAGAGGATTTGAACCTCTGAATTAAAGGACTTAGGTCTTTCGCACTTACCAGGCTCTGCCACCTTAACAACCCTTGTCTTGGGTTTTAGGTAATTTTTTCTTACCTAATTTAGTTTATTTCAGCAGGTGAAAAGGGAGCATACCGTTGGGCATTGGCTCCATTTTTCCGGTCCTTTCGTACTAGGAAAAATAAGTTCATAGATAGAAACTGACCTGGATTTCTCCGGTCTGAACTCAGATCACGTAGGACTGTTAATCGTTGAACAAACGAACCCTTAATAACGGTTGCACCATTAGGATGTCCTGATCCAACATCGAGGTCGTAAACCCTTTCGGCGATAGGGACTCTTGGAAAGGATTGCGCTGTTATCCCTAGGGTAACTTGGTTCATTGATCAGAAAAAATTCTGGGTCATTTTTCGGTAAATGTTTTATTAATTAGAACTGTCGTTCTAATTTTCAAGTATTAAATACTCAATCGATAGGGGGGATTTTTTTTCCCCCTTGGTCACCCCAACCAAAAACAATTAAATTAGAAATATTGTATGAGTGATTATTCCCAGGGGATTACAATTTTACATAGTTAATTTAAGTGTTTGAAGCTCCATAGGGTCTTCTCGTCTTATGGTAATATTCTCGCTTCTGCACGAGAAGATCAATTTCATTGATTAGAAAATAGAGACAGTTAAACTCTCGTGATGCCTTTCATACAGGTCTTCATTTAAAAGACAAGTGATTACGCTACCTTCGCACGGTCAAAATACCGCGGCCGTTGAACATTGTCACAGGGCAGGCGGGACCTCTTATGATAGTTAAACAAGAGGCGATGTTTTTGGTAAACAGGCGGAGTTTGTGTTTGCCGAGTTCCTTTATTTTCTTTTAATCTTTCCTTAATACACTCCTGTGTGGGGTTAACGAATTATTTAATAAGGTTTTCTAGTTGATAATAAATTATTATTATGTCCTCAGTTTGGGTTCGTTTAATTATCAGTGATTTAATTCTTTCTGATGTACACTTGTGTTAGGAGAGGTTTGGCCTCTTATTACTCATTTTAGCATAAGTTCTTTTATAAATGTATAAAATAATCCAATACAGGTAAGGGGGTTGTGAGATAATATCTAAATTATAGGTTTGCATGGAGCTGGAGCTGTGACGCTTACTTTACAGGTGGCTGCTTTTAAGCCCACTGGGGATAAAACCTTTAATAAAATGTGATCATTACCCGCCTTTAAAAGTTGTATCTTAATTTAGAAGGGCTGTACCTCTTCTAAATAACTACTAATTCTTATTTTTGGCCTTAAGAAGATGTTCTAGTCGGCGTAAAAAAATTAATGCAGAATTTAAGTTCTTTTCTTGGATAACCAGCTATCACTAAACTCGATAGGTCTGTCACCGCTACTCGGAAGTCTTCCCACTCTTTTGCCACAGAGACGGGTTGGCTCTAATGTGCTGCTCCGGAGTAGCTCGTTTAGTTTCGGGAAGATAGACTTAAGATCTCTTTGCCTAGTTGATCTAGCTAAATCATGATGCAAAAGGTACGAGGTTGAGTCTCTGCTTTTTATTACTTTAATTATTTGTTTCATTTCTTTTTCAGCTCTCCCTTGCGGTACATAGTCTATTGCGCTAAAATTTATTGTTCTGTCACCCATACTAAAAGGTGTAAAATGTTTTAATTTAATAATTAATGGTGGGTATAATTGATAGGGTTTTGTTTAAATTGGGTAATTAGGCTAGCTTTAATGTTCAAAATGACTCGAAGTGCGCGGGTTTGTCCTCGGTGTAAGGGAGGTGCTTTACTATTTAAGCTACATTTTGATTCCAAGTGCACTTTCCAGTACACTTACCATGTTACGACTTGCCTCCTCTTAGTAAAATAATTTTTTTATAAAAAGTAAAGGTTTTGTTGAGGAGAGTGACGGGCGGTGTGTGCGCGCCCTAGAGCCGGCTTCAGGAAAATACTCTGATTTTTCCTTACTGCTAAATCCACCTTAAAGTAGATTTTCAGTTTACTATCCGTGTTTTCTTAGTAGAAAATGTAGCCCATTTCTTTCCACTCCATTCGCTACACCTCGACCTGACGTGTGGGAGTTAATTCTTTTTGCTTACTTCTTATCCTTCACAGGGTGAGCTGACGACGGCGGTATATAGGCGGTATTGGCAAGGAGTGGTGAGGTTTAACGGGGATTATCGGTTATAGAACAGGCTCCTCTAGGGGGGTCTAGGGCACCGCCAAGTCCTTTGGGTTTTAAGCTAGCGCTTGTAGTACTCTGGCGGACAATGTGGTAGGTTATTGTCTAAGTTTGTGGTTGGGCATAGTAGGGTATCTAATCCTAGTTTGGGGCCCAACTGTCGTGGCATCAAGATTTCTAATGTTATAAAGTCACTTTCGTTGTTGATTATTCCACTCATAGGAGCGTATAACGGCTTGATAAGGTCTTAACTTTAGTTGTTTAAGATTCTCTTAAACCACTCTTTACGCCGGGAAAATATTAATAAGGGTTACTCGTATAACCGCGGTGGCTGGCACGAGTTTTACCAACCCAGTCAACTCTAACTGATTCAAGCTTGCGCTTATAGAATCAATGTTTATTACTGCTGAAGTCCCATGGGGGTGTGGCTTAGCAAGGTGTCTTGGGCTACGTGCGTGTGCCTGATACCAGCTCCTGACCAATTAATAGGTTGATTAGGGCATTCTCACAGGGGTGCTGAAACTTGCATGTATAAGTCAAGTTACAATTAATACTGAGGCTAGGACCAAACCTTACATGCCTGTGGAAATTTTTATTTTTCATCTTAGCATCTTCAGTGCCATACTTTCAATTAAGCTACACTAGC